AGACCGCGGGCTCGAGGGCGTAGTTATCTGATAAAAAGACCGACATGTCATATAACAATTGTATTAAAAGATAAATCTAAATCATTTTTAGATCAATCTAAGATTTAGATTCATATAAAAAAAATATGGATGAAAAATAAAATAGAATAGAAAAATATGGGACAAAAAATAAATCCACTTGGTTTCAGACTTGGTACAACTCAAAGTCATCATTCCTTTTGGTTCGCACAACCAAAAAATTATTCTGGGGGCCTACAGGAAGATGCAAAAATACGGAATTGTATCAAGAACTATGTACAAAAAAAAAGGAAAATATCCTCAGGTTTCGAAGGAATTGCACGTATAACAATTAAAAAAAAAATCGATTTGATCCAAGTCATAATCTATATTGGATTCCCAAATTTATTAATAGAGGGGCAAACACGAGGAATCGAAGAATTACAGATGAATGTACAAAAGGAGTTTCATTCTGTAAACCGGAGACTCAACATTGCTATCACAAGAGTTGAAAAACCTTATGGACAACCTAATATTCTTGCAGAATATATAGCTTTACAATTAAAAAATAGAGTTTCGTTTCGAAAAGCAATGAAAAAAGCTATTGAATTAACTGAACAAACAGATACAAAAGGAATTCAAGTGCAAATAGCAGGCCGTATCGACGGAAAAGAAATTGCACGTGTTGAATGGATCAGAGAGGGTAGAGTTCCCCTACAAACAATTCGCGCTAAAATTGATCATTGTTCCTATACAATTCGAACTATTTATGGAGTATTAGGTATAAAAATTTGGATATTTGTAGACGAGGAATAATCAACCTTGTCTTCCCATTCTGTCCAGTGATAAAACAAAAAATGACAAACTCTTTCATTCTTTTTTCGTTAAAAATAAAAAAATGAACAATTCTAATTCTATAAGGTTAAATATAAATTCGATTGATCATTTGGTATAATTGCTATGCTTAGTGTGTGACTCGTTAGTTTTTTCTTTATAGTTTCAAGTTGGGATTCAAAAAAAAAAACAAACTGACCCCTGCTATAAACTTTGTAATTATATAAAATAAACTAATAACCAACTTATTGCTTCGTATTGTCGAGATCCCAAGAAACAGTCACTATATGAATGAGTGGATCTATCATATGGTTGTAGCAACTGAAATTCTTTCAACAAAAAATAGATCTGATTATGGGTTGTAAAGCAAAAAAAAAAAAAAAATAAAGGGATGTGGATAAATGGAAGGATGATAGAAAGAAAGAACAAAAATATCAATGATATATGATTCCAATATGTATGGTCTATGAATCACGTCATAAAGGGCAGTGTGATAAAGCATCAATACTGATAATCAATACTGATAAGATAATTATAAATATAAGAATTTAAAAATGAAATAATTAAAAATAGAATAAAATAATAAAGAGCCTTCAGGTTAATAAAAACTGAGGAAATTGACTTGGGAACGAATTTTGTTGGAAGCTCCATTGCAAAGTTCGGACCTAACCATTAATGGAGAAGCTATGGGAACGACAGAACCTGTGACTGCATAGGCTTCTATTGAAAACGAATCCTAATAATTCATTGGGTGGGATGGCGGAACGGACCAAGAAAAAATTGATTTATTCTGAGAGGTTATGAATTGAACCTTCGAATGAAACAGGAAAGAGTAAATATTCGCCCGCGAAACCTCTATTTATTGGATTACAATCTTTTGTCGTAATTCGATAGAGGTAAAAAAAAAAATAAGGAAAGGATTCGTCATGTTATAAAAATAAAAAAGAGAAACATTACATTATCTATAAAGATACATAAATGTACACACACGTCTAGCTGTATTGTATATCTTGTATCTACATCTTCCTTCTTATGTAAGAAATTAAATATCAATAAAAGCCATTACTTGGTGTATTATCTATTAATGTGTACCTATTAATGTGTATCTATAATATTATTTTATTGAATTTGAATCCTTTCATTCGCGAGGAGCTGGATGAGAAGAAACTCTCATGTCCGGTTCTGCAGTAGAGATGGAATTAAGAAACAACCATCGACTATAACCCCAAAAGAACCAGATTTCGTAAACAGCATAGAGGAAGAATGAAAGGAATATCTTGTCGAGGCAATCATATTTGTTTCGGCAGATACGCTCTTCAGGCACTTGAACCTGCTTGGATTACAGCTAGACAAATAGAAGCAGGGCGAAGAGCAATGACACGATATGCGCGTCGTGGTGGAAAAATATGGGTACGTATATTTCCCGACAAACCTGTTACAGTAAGACCCGCGGAAACACGTATGGGTTCGGGGAAGGGATCCCCTGAATATTGGGTATCCGTTGTTAAACGGGGTCGAATACTTTATGAAATGGGTGGAGTATCAGAAACTGTAGCTAGAGCAGCTATCTCAATAGCTGCGCGCAAAATGCCTATACGAACTCAATTTCTTATTTCAGGATAGAGATGTAGAACTAAAAAAAAAAGGGGTATTGGGGATGAAAAAACAACCGCAGGTTTATTTATTTCTGGACGGACAATATTTCTTTTTTTTCTTTCATACTTTTGCATTGAAATAACAGATTGAAATAAAAATGATATGATTCAACCTCAGACCCTTTTGAATGTAGCGGATAACAGCGGAGCTCGAAAATTGATGTGTATTCGAATCATAGGAGCTGGTAATCACCGGTATGCTCATATTGGTGATGTTATTGTTGCTGTAATCAAAGAAGCAGTTCCCAATATGCCTCTAGAAAGATCAGAAGTAATTAGAGCTGTAATTGTACGTACATGTAAAGAACTCAAACGTGAAAACGGTATGATAATACGATATGACGACAATGCTGCAGTTGTCATTGATCAAGAAGGAAATCCAAAAGGAACTCGAGTTTTTGGTGCGATCGCTCGAGAATTGAGACAGTTAAATTTTACTAAAATAGTTTCATTAGCTCCCGAAGTATTATAAATAGTAGTAGATGAGACTATGATATAGTATAGGGTATCTGAAATAGATCAAATAGATCAAATTAGTAGATTGTGTCTCACGTATATACTTTATAAAAAAAAAAAATAAAAAAAAGGAAACATGTTGATTATATCAAAATTAGGAGGAACCTATAATTCTAGTTCGTCATGGGTAGGGACACGATTGCCGATCTAATAACTTCTATAAGAAATGCTGACACGGATAAAAAAGGAAGGGTTCGAATAGCATCTACAAATATCACCGAAAACATTATTAAAATACTTCTACGAGAAGGTTTTATTGAAAACGTTCGGAAACATCAGGAGAGTAACAAATATTTCTTGGTTTCAACTCTGCGACATAGAAAAACCAGAAAAGGAATATATAAAACTAGAACCATTTTAAAGCGTATCAGCCGGCCCGGCTTACGAATTTATTCCAACTATCAACGAATTCCTAAGATTTTAGGTGGAATGGGAATTGTAATTCTTTCTACTTCTCGAGGTATAATAACAGATCGAGAAGCTCGACTAGAAAGAATTGGAGGAGAAATTTTGTGTTATATATGGTAATCTTCCACCTCTGGTATCCGAATTTGATCTCTAACTTCCTATTTGTAAAATAGAGAGGAAAAGTGAGTTATATAACTATTCCTCCATTAGTTGATACTTCAAGGAGGTTACCTGGAATGAAAGAACAAAAATTGATTCATGAGGGTTTAATTACTGAATCACTTCCCAACGGTATGTTCCGGGTCCGTTTAGATAATGAAGATCTAATTCTAGGATATGTTTCAGGGAGGATCCGCCGCAGTTTTATACGGATACTACCGGGAGATAGAGTAAAAATTGAAGTAAGTCGTTATGATTCAACCAGGGGACGTATAATTTATCGACTTCGCAACAAAGATTCGAATGATTAGGTTATTTTTTTAACCATGGGTATACAATTCGAAGTTAAAAAAAAAATTCAAGAGACTTATTCTCTTCCAAGAAGTGGATTCAGAATTAAGGTAAGGAATAAAAAATATGAAAATAAGGGCTTCCGTTCGTAAAATTTGTGAAAAATGTCGACTGATTCGCAGGCGTGGACGAATTATAGTGATTTGTTCCAATCCGAAACATAAACAGAGACAAGGGTAATTCTTCTAAAAAAGAACTTTCAAAAAAAAAAATATATATATATGTAAAAATAAGGTAAAGGATCTGTTTTAACATGAAATGGATATCTCCGTATCTTTTCTTTTTGTATATTTCTGACTCATAAATATGAGATGATAAAATATGACAAAAGCTATACCAAGAATTGGTTCACGTAGGAATGGGCGTATTGGTTCACGTAAGAATGGACGTAGAATATCAAAAGGCGTTATTCATGTTCAAGCGAGTTTCAACAATACCATTATAACTGTTACAGATGTACGAGGTCGGGTAGTTTCTTGGGCCTCCGCCGGTACTTCTGGATTCAAAGGCACAAGAAGAGGAACACCTTATGCTGCTCAAGCCACAGCGGTAAATGCTATTCGTACAGTGGTTGATCAGGGTATGCAACGAGCAGAAGTTATGATAAAGGGTCCTGGTCTCGGAAGAGATGCAGCATTACGAGCCATTCGTAGAAGTGGTATATTATTAAGCTTCGTACGTGATGTAACACCTATGCCACATAATGGATGTCGACCTCCTAAAAAAAGACGTGTGTAGAAATAAGAATTAAACCGATTTCAAGAGAAATAAATGATCAAATAATAATACTAGTATAGTATGGTTCGAGAGGAAGTAGCAGGATCCACTCGAACACTACAGTGGAAGTGTGTTGAATCAAGAGTAGACAGTAAGCGTCTTTATTATGGTCGTTTCATTCTGTCACCACTTATGAAAGGTCAAGCTGATACCATCGGTATTGCCATGCGAAGGGCCTTACTTGGAGAAATAGAAGGAACATGTATCACACGTGCAAAATCTAAGAAGGTGCCACATGAATATTCTACGATAGTAGGTATTGAGGAATCAGTACATGAAATCTTACAAAATTTGAAAGAAATT